TCTAATTGTAGAAAGGATCAAAAGTTGTGAAAAATGCTTTTTTTTTCTCGAGATCTTTTTTTTGACCCATATTCCTGATTAGTAATCATCACGTCTCTATCAACAAGATAAAAGAGCAAATTTTTCCTTTCGCGAAATTAGGCAAGGCAAATAAAACGAATTTCATATTCCCTTCTTACGTATGTATATAATATAATTCAAATATAGATATAGAGTCTTGCATCTTTCTATATCTCCCGAGAATCCCCATTTTTTCTAATAATCCCTGTTGGATCGGATTCTAACGAATCTTTCGGAAATTTGTAAGAAACTCTTTCTTTTAAATTATAAGACAAGAAGAAGAATAATAAATGGATTATCATACATATATTTCATGTAGAAAAATGAAATGAATAAGTCCATTTATTTAGTTCTACATTCCTTGCACTTATTATATACTCAATTATTATATATACTCACTTATAGTATAATTATATACGAATTCTAATTAATTAGTAATTATATACTTACTAATTATAATTATTATAAGATATCTTTATAACAATATAAATATAAGAATAACAAAATCGAGGTACCCATTCTATGATAAATCTCGACTTACCCTCTGTTTTGGTGCCTTTAGTAGGCCTAGTAGTTCCGGCAATGGCAATGGCTTCTTTATCTCTTCCTATTCAAAAAAACAAGATTTTTTAGATCCAATGGGACCATCCATTTTTTTTTTCAAGACTTAGACTTGAATCATAACACAGATATCTATTTAGTGGAATAGGGTATAAGGGGTGGTTTCCTCCGAACATAAATGAAAGAGCTTTTATGCATGCGGAAACATGATATATGGGTAAATGAATTATAGCTATTTTCAAATAGATCAAGATCGGCGGATGTCTGAAATGGAAAGTCAATGTATCTAAATGTGTGTAGATATCTATAGGGGATCATATGAAGGGGATGTTATTATTTTAGATCTAACCAATTCGATGAATTACTCCTAAAGGTTCACATCAGAATAGTGCTAGTTGATGAGAGTTACTTCGGAAACACAAAGAGTAAAGTCAAATTCATTTGGGTTATTCTCTCAATTCCAATAAAATGCAACTGGATCTAGTATGAGTTGGCGATCAGAACAGATATGGATAGAACTTATAACGGGGTCTCGAAAAACAAGTAATTTTTGCTGGGCCTTTATCCTTTTTTTAGGTTCATTAGGATTCTTATTGGTTGGAACTTCGAGTTATCTTGGTAGGAATTTGATATCTTTATTTCCGTCTCAGCAAATCATTTTTTTTCCACAAGGGATCGTGATGTCTTTCTATGGGATCGCAGGTCTCTTTATTAGCTCCTATTTGTGGTGCACAATTGCGTGGAATGTAGGTAGTGGTTATGATCGATTCGATAGAAAAGAAGGAATAGTGTGTATTTTTCGTTGGGGATTTCCTGGAAAAAATCGTCGCATCTTCCTTCGATTCCTTATGAAAGATATTCAGTCCATCAGAATAGAAGTTAAAGAGGGTATTTATGCCCGTCGTGTCCTTTATATGGAAATCGGAGGCCAGGGGGCTATTCCCTTGACTCGTACTGATGAGAATTTGACTCCACGAGAAATTGAACAAAAAGCTGCCGAATTGGCCTATTTCTTGCGTGTACCAATTGAAGTATTTTGAAATGAACTGAAGAATAAATGCTTTCTCATCAGGAGGGAAAATCCTCTTTTTCTATAGCATAACTTAACTGAAGTTTCTTCAGAACGCTCATTCGAGCCAAAGTCGACGTATATGGAACAGCCATAAAACGAAACTGTTTTTGTCCGCAAAAATGGTCTTTTATGTGTATTATGGAAATCCACTCAACTCAATTCAGTAACAAAACAAGTAACAAATAGAAATAATGGATTCATCTCATATATCAAAACATTTCGGAATAAAGAAAAAAATTTCTCTTTTTCTTTTAGGTCCAATATTTTGAATTGATACATTAGATACAGATAGATCATATCTTGTAAATTATCTCTCTTTTCTTTTGTCAATCGACGTTTCTTTTTATCCTTTCTTTTGGGTTCCTTAATGATCAAACGATTGGATTTCTTATAACAATAACTATCCAATTTCTCTCTTGTTTTGCCACTCATTTTTGATCACAGTATTCTTCAGAAATTGATCTCAATTATTCCGGGACTATGAGTAGCCAGCGACATTTTTTCGAAATATTGAATATTTTAATAGAAAGGGAGTTCTTTCGTCTCGAAATACGAATAATATTCATTACTTGAAACGGTTCTTTCGGGCATTCATTGAAAGGAGGCAATTGCTTCAAATTTGACCAATTGAGATATCTGGAAACAAAACAACATTTTTGATTATTTCTTCATTTGAATTCGAAGTGGACTCTTATTCTATTTCTGTATTCTTTCTAGATTCAAGGACTACCCACTGAATCACAAATAAAAAACAGGGAATAGATTCATAGGCTCGATACCTTGTAATAGAACTCATGCTTGATAGAA